CCAAATCTTATGAATTCGGGTCGATTGGATCGAGTGAAAAATCCTATTGTTTTGGTTGTGGACTCAAGGGTTCAGGTTCAAACATGTTCTTTGAAGAAATATATGAGTTCTATTATAATAGAAAAAAATATGTTTTTTTTATTCCATTTAAGTAAATCGAGAAAAGGAAAAACATAATAACAAATGACACTCCTATCATAGGAATGGAAATAGCCTTGTTGCTGCTTCAATAACAAGCATTTTCGTTTTCAAATCAAATAAATCATTTGATCTATGATTCATTGGAACAAGGAATGGCCTGGCTAGGTACTGGCCAGGCCGGGGGAATAAAAGAAAGAACTTTTCGGACGAAATCAAAGAGGTACTCTTTCTATTGGAGATATCTGTTTCGAATCATTATCTAAAGGGAATTGATGATTGATCAAATTCGTCTATATTTATAGAATAAAGAAAGATAAGGAAAAACTTTTATCAACCTTTACTTCACGCGTCACATATGAATTATCCATTTAAAATGGGGAGAGATGGCTGAGTGGACTAAAGCGGCGGATTGCTAATCCGTTGTACGAATTATTTGTACCGAGGGTTCGAATCCCCCTCTCTCCGTTTCTTCTGATCACTTGATATTTCCCTTTCGAATTCGAAAAAATCTCTAACCCCCTTTCTCATAGTTAAATGTATGGAATGGAGAAAGAAAATCCTAAGAAAATTCAGAAATCGAGCAAGGAAAAACCCCTGATTTTTTTATTCATCACGTCCAGGATTACGTCCTGGATCATTAGATAGGAATCCGAAGATGAAGAGAGAAACAAAGAATATCACTACTGTGTAAACGAAGAGTTTGAGAGTAAGCATTACACAATCTCCAAGATCATTTTGGGGGAAATAGGGGAATAGATTCTCCATTTTTGTACCACATATTCCGTTTTGACACCAAGAAAAGAAGCGGTTTCTAGAAAACATAAGGAATTTGCAGGAATGCATTTGTAATAAGATTCTGATTCTTTCGTTAACAAAATGATCTCTCATACCTACAATTAGGTATTGTAGGGACCATACATAGGGTCTTCGACCCCCAGAAGGAATGAAGAAATGAGGTGATTCCGATTCATCTCGGTTATCCAAAAGAATTTCCATGTTTGAGTCGAGGGTTCATTATCTGATCTTATCAATTCTTAAGAATAGAATTTTTTTTTATCGAATAAATCATGAATGTTTCTAAGACAGTATTAAAGATCTCATCGAAAACTTACAGCAGCTTGCCAAACAAGGGCTAAGAGAAAAAAGAGCACAGGTATGACTGGCATAACATCTACGATTGGATTGAAAAAAGCATAAGCTTCGGGCAATTTGGCGAAGAAAAAGCTACTCGAATGAAGGGCAGAATTAAGACAGATCAAACTAAAGATATTAAGCATAACAAACATTTTGTTCTTGGAGAAAATTTCATTATTATTGGGTTATTGATATAAGGGGAAAATGAAGAAAGAAGGGAAAGTAGGCCGCAAAATCTTTCTTTTTCTTTGAACTCCCTCAATCAAAAATCCTTCAATTCTCAAATGAGAATAGAAGGAATCATACCTTACATACAATATCTTAATTGAATTATATGTAATGATCAATAAATTCATTTTGATTCTACATCTACATGTGTAGAATCATAGCAACAACCAATTCAATAGATATTGGGGCTGGAATTGACGAACAACCAATACCGATATTAGTGTTTATTGGTGCCGAATAGAAATAAAAATGGGGCGTGGCCAAGTGGTAAGGCAACGGGTTTTGGTCCCGTTACTCGGAGGTTCGAATCCTTCCGTCCCAGACCAATTCTATCATAACAAAGATTGTTCTTTTTAACAATCTTCTGTTTAAGGGTGTAATGTTGGATACAATGTGATCCAATCTTTCTTTGTGATTTCTAATGATTCTTCTATAGAATCATATCTTCCCTTTCGATTTTGTTTCTCACAAACAAACGGATCGAGTATCAATGACATGTGGATGGAAATAAATATCTTTTTTGATATAGGTAGGATGGGAACAAAGATCAAAGTGAAATTCAAAAAAAAACTGGGTGGGCCATTCAGCGTATGTTCGCCCCCTCGCCCATATTCATATTGAAGGTTAGTTAGTCATTTGGATAAACTTTATGCCCCATATCTATGATATTTGGATTCTCACATGATGCATTCTGAGTCGAAATGCGAAATAAAAGAGAAGTCTCTACTTTCCCTAAAGTAAATATAAATAAAGATAGGGTAGACAAAATGACTAATTCTATGTGGATCCTGAATCCTAAAAAACGGGGGGGTTCTTGGTATTAATTCCATCGCTGGAATTAAAGCTCCTGAGACTGGGGTGGGACAAAATCAAACAAAATAGTAACAACGAATTGATATGAACCCATTTTGCTTTGTACTTATACAAGACAGGATAGCATCCCATAAGAAGATCCTTTTAAATTGGCTTTGGGTATGATTCATGATCCCCATGGAATTCGTGTCGATATGAGTTAATCCGCAAAGGAAAGGAAGGTATCAATTTCAAGACCCTTGTCATCCGGATCTTATTAACAAACAAGAAAATTCAATACGGAACGGATTATTTTCTTTGGACCTAATTTCTTTTATTTTGTATTTGATTTGGCTCCAATGAATAATTGGAAATCAATGTAGCGATCAATTGGGGGAGGGGGGAGATTCATACACTCACTTTACTTTATGGAAAGATTCCTGAATCTGAAGTAAGGAAAAATCTGTAGAAAATGAACCATGCCTATATATATTGTTATTGTTCTATTTCAGCGATCAGTGACACCGGTGTTTCAGTTTTGGCGAAAAAGATCTGCGATCCCTTAAATACCCACGATTACCCCCGGTAACACTTGTTTGGTGTATCTGATGAATACGATAAAATCAGACTCCTACGATTCTGATTTTATCAATCAGATGAAAGAATACCTGAAAGAATACCGACCTTAATCTTTTCTTTCATGAGCCCCTTCTATCCATCCCCAAGAAAACAAAACAATTGGATTTGTTTCTTGACCCATTTATCTGGTTTAAATTATTGATGATTCAATCGGAAAGGAAACATAGAGGTCTCTTATGATGATCAAATTCGCGTCTGATTTAATTAATCAGATATCTGCTAAACATTTTTAGATCCTCGTTGTACCGACTTGTTGATGGATTTAGAGATTCAATTCAGTCTTTACTGGAAAACTTATTTCCAGTAATGATGTCGAAGTAGGAAATTCTTGAAATTGTTTTTTATGATTCCTTATAAATTCTTTCTCCTCGAAGAAGTGTGACATTGGTGAATCTATCCTATCGAGTCACTTGCGATCTTTCCCGGTCATTGGAATAGCTTATTTGGTTAATGACTCATTCTGTTCCGGTATCGGTAATCTAGACCCTTCTTTAGTTTTAGTTGTTTGAGAAAGAATTGGATCTTTCATGATTCATCATCCCTAACAATCTGTTGAAGATGTAAAGAAGTGTTAAGCAACGCATTTCTTCGTGTTTTTTATAAATGTGTTTCATTCTTCTAATAAAATAGGGGGTTAAATTATATTCTTGCTGAGACTTCTCCAGATCCATATATGAAAATGAAAGTATGGAGGACTTCATATACTATATACCGATTGAGCCAATGACTATTCATGATTCCATATTGAATCAATTCCATACCGGTCCAAAATTAGAGGAATGTTATGGTAAAACTTCGTTTGAAACGATGTGGTAGAAAGCAACGTGCGACTTGAAGGACATTATTGGCTGTGGATTCTTGTACCCACCATTTTATATATCAAAGAAGATGCTCTCGGCTCGACATAGTTTGTTCTATTCCACTAGGACCCCAATTTTGGGGTTGTAATAAAATAATATAATTATAATATAGCACATGATGGAGCTCGAGCATAAAGAATTGGTTCATTTAGCAGAGAGAAGGATCTAGGGTTAATGCCAATCAATAAGTTGGAACAACTTCGTAAGTATATCTTCGGTATAGAAATTGAAAGGATCAAGTTCGAACAAGTAAAAAAAAAAGTAAAATGAATTTGTCGAAATAGTTTTACCAATTCCGATCAAAAGTGTATCACAGGGGAATCAATCGTTTCCATAGAACGAAATAACAAAAGGTATGTTGCTACCATTTTGAAACAATTAAGGATCACCGAAGTAATGTCTAAACCCAAGGATTCAAAGCAAAGATAAAATAAAGGATACCGGAACAAGGAAACACCGTTTTCAATTGTCTCAACAACTAGATCAGAATGGGGAAGAAATCAAATCGATTCTAGGCGAGACAAACAAAAGAGGTTAGAGACGGCTCAATAAATGTCTAAGGATTTCCCTTCGAGCTCTTTGAGAATTACCCAACTTGAGTTATGAGTACGAATGAGATTTATTTTTTTTTTTTTTTTTCAGGAAGGAAGAACAAAAAAAAATGACTCAAATCATAGTCTAATTGATGATTTTGTGGATCTATTTGCCACTACAATACATAAATTCGAATCATTCTTTTTCGAGCCGTACGAGGAGAAAACCTCTTATACGTTTCTAGGGGGGGTTGTTCATTTATGTCTATCCCAATGAGTCATCTATCGAATCGTTGCAATTGATGTTCGATCCCGAAGAGAGGGAAGAGATCTTCGTAAAGTGGGTTTTTACGATCCGATAAAGAACCAAACTTATTCAAATGTTTCCGCTATTCTATATTTCCTTGAAAAAGGCGCTCAACCTACAGGAACTGTTCATGATATTTCAAAGAAGGCGGAGGTATTTAAGGAATTTCGAATTAATCAAATGAAATTAATGAAATAAAAAAAAAAGGGGGGGGCCAGTATCTAGCTTTGTCTAATTGTTTCTCCACCATTCCTTATTTTTTTTCTCTATTCTCTATTCATTGTTGCTCTCACATGACCCCGTATCATAGAACTATAAAAAAAAAATATCTTCTCTTGATATGAGACAGATAGAAAAAAGATTGAGTGAATAGATGAAATAACTGGGAAATTATGGGATTACCATCAATCAGATGGTTTTCGTTGGGACTCCACCAACAAACAAAAGGTCAATCTTGCTTATTGTACCTCTATTGAATAAATATTGAATAAACCCGACATTTTTTTCCTACCGGAATTCCTTATTTATTTCCCCACTCATACTTCATCCCTTATCTATGTTGTAGTGTCACTCCAACACAAGTCCTTGTTTTATTTATTGAATTGGTTTTCTCAACATTCAATTCATATTGACAATGGTGTATCGAACAAATATAATTCGATCGTGGATAAATAGATCTATTTATCCACATTTCATAAGTTTGTTTCTTTATTTCACTCAAACGATGGGTTCGTCAATTTCGTTGTGACACAAGAAGTATCTTAGTTAATATAATGAAAAAAAAAAAATAGAGTATGGGTAGTCTATCAATTTTTACATCTATTTAGATTTTCTCTATAATTTATCCCAGAATCTGTTGTATTTTCATCTGATCTCTGTTCATTTTTATGTTCACAATTGATCATCAAATCTTTCTTTTTGATCTGTTGCTAGTTCAATGTTTTGACGAGGTCGGGCAATCGAATCTCTTTATTTATTTTTTATTCCGATCGTATCTACACACCCTATTTATATGGGTTGCTAACTCAACGGTAGAGTACTCGGCTTTTAAGTGCGGCTATGGTCTTTTACACATTTTGATGAAGCAACGGATTCGTCCATACCATTGGTGGAGTTTGTAAGACCACGACTGATCCTGAAAGGGAATGAAAGGAAAAAACAGCATGTCGTATCAATGGAGAACTCTTAGAATACTTCATCCTTAACGGATCGATACAAAATCTTGTTTTGATTCTTTTCTTGGAAAGGGGTCAAATCAATTCAAGTTGGGTCGAGTGAATAAATGGATAGAGCCCTATAGCTCCAATTATAGGGAAACCAAAAGCAACGAGCTTCTGTTTGTTCTTAATTCGAATGATTACCCGATCTAATTAGACGTTAAAAATATATTAGTGCCTGATGTGGGAAAGGGTTCTCTTGTGAGTGGATCATCAATTCCTTTTTTTTAATGAATCCTAACTATTCTCTATTATGTTCTCTATTATGTAGTGGAGACGAATGTGTAGAAGAAACGGTATACTGATCAAAATTCATTATTCCAAAGTCAAAAGAGTGATCGGGTTGTAAAAATAAAGGATTTCTAACCATCTCTTGTAACTATAACGAACATAAATAAATTGGATGGAAATAGGATCCGTTGATTGTCCTTTCTGGCTCCGGGGTATCTATTCTTTTCTTACTATATACCTTGTTCTGACCGTATCGTACTATGTATTATTTGATAACTCAAGAAATCCCCCATTTGGTTCAAGTGTAATTTCAAATGGAAATGGAGGAACTACAAGGATATTTAGAAAAGGATGGATTTCGGCAACAATACTTCCTATATCCGTTTCTATTTCAGGAATATATCTACGCGCTTGCTCATGGTCATGCTTTAAATGGATCGATTCTTTATGAACCGGTGGAAAATTTAGATCATGACAATAAATCCAGTTCACTAATTGTGAAACGTTTAATTACTCGAATGCATCAACAGAATCGTTTGATTATTTCGGTTAATGATTCTAATCAAAATCGATTCGTTGGGCACAACAATCATTTTGATTCTCAAATGATATCGGAGGGTTTTGCAGTCGTTGTGGAAATTCCATTCTCGCTGCGATTGGTATCTTCCCTAGAAGAAAAAGAAATAGCAAAATCTCATAATTTACGATCTATTCATTCAATATTTCCCTTTTTCGAGGACAAGTTATCACATTTAAATCATGTGTCAGATATACTAATACCCCACCCCATCCATCTGGAAATCTTGGTTCAAACCCTTCACTCTTGGATACAAGATACTCCTTCGTTGCATTTATTGCGATTCTCTCTCTACGAGTATTGGAATTCAAATAGTCTCATTACTCCAAAAAATTCCATTTCCCTTTTTTCAAAAGAGAATCAAAGATTCTTCTTGTTCCTCTCTAATTCTCATGTATATGAATGTGAATTCATATTCATTTTTCTCCGTAAACAACCCTTTCATTTACGATCAAAATCTTTTGGATCCTTTCTTGAGCGAACACATTTCTATGCAAAAATAGAATATCTTGTAGTAGTGCTTTGTAACGATTTTCAGAAAACCCTATGGTTGTTCAAAGACCCTTTTATGCATTATGTCAGATATCAAGGAAAATCGATTCTGGCTTCAAGGGGGGCTCGTCTTCTGATAAAGAAATGGAAATCTCACCTTGTCAACTTTTGGCAATGTCATTTTGACTTGTGGTCTCAACCGGCCAGGATCCATATAAAGCAATTATATAATCATCCCTTCTATTTTCTGGGCTATCTTTCAAGTGTACGACTAAACTCTTCGGTGATAAGGAGTCAAATGCTAGAGAATTCGTTTCGAATAGATACTGCTATTAAGAAATTCGAGACC